GAGATTCACCTTGATCTGTAATCAAAGAAAGATACTGGAAACGGCTCTTATCTTGTGAATTGGAAGAAAGGTTTCTCTGTAGAGGACGGGAATAACAATTTATTCCCCTAGAAAATCTAGGAATAAGAAAATTTAATCGGAAATATCGACAAATTCTTTCGAAGTCCAAAGAAAAGAAATTCCAAAAAAAGCAGGGGGTCGACTGTTCCAATTCAAATTTTATCTCTATCGAATTTGAATATCAGAATAGCGGATATAGTCATAATTCAATGGGTCAGGTCCACTTACTTTTTCCTTTGTTGCGAATCTTTCCAATGAATTTTCTTGGGATTTATAAGGAAAAATAAGGGTCTCTGGTAATTCAAGAGGTGGATTAGAATTATTATGAATAATAATGAAAATTCATTGAACAAATGTTCCACTTTCTAACTAGAACTACTATATACTCTAACTCAGTATAATGATAACGTAGTATCTAGTTAGTTACTTTTTTTATTCCAAATAAAAAAAATATCTCTATTTTCTGAATACTATGGACTTTTCTGAAAAACCCCAAAGCCCCTTATCGGATTTGAACCGATGACTTACGCCTTACCATGGCGTTACTCTACCACTGAGTTAAAAGGGCTTATTTGATTAAATTCCCCAACGGGTCGCTATGTAGATAAAATATCTATATGCACATATATTATATACATAAGTATATGCACTAGACTCATAGTGGCTAGTGGCTTATTTTTAATAATCAAATGGATTTGCCTAGCAACTCTAGGGTAAATTTTTTTAAGACTGACCCTAATTTATTTTATTGAAATGATTCCTATCAAAGCAAAATTGACTTGATTGATACATAATATGGACAGTTACCAATTCGACATAAAATAAATTTCAAGATATTTAATTGAATCGTGTGATTAAGAGATTCTACTTGTCCCCTTGAACTCAATTTTTATAGAAGATTTTCAATAACTTGTTGATCTCGCTTAATAGATTTATTTTAATAGATTTTTTGGTTGTTACTTTCCTGGTTTAGTGTGAGATAGAGATAAGGATATCTCATCTTAACAATGAATTAAAGCAAAAAAAAATAGAACTGACCCCTGCCATTTCTTTTCTGACGGACCAATCATTCTCTGAAAAACTCCTATCCCTAGTATTCTTTAATATGAACGACGAATCAAAAAATTCGATAAAATTCTCTGAAAAACGCAAAGATCCCTCAGATCTAATCATACCATTCCATTATATTGACAATTTAAAAAAACTGATCATACTATGATCATAGTATGAGGGCGGTTGAGCAAGTTAGCCCCCATCGTCTAGTGGTTTAGGACACCTCTCTTTCACGGAGGCAGCGGGGATTCGAATTCCCCTGGGGGTAGGGTACTACGAAAGGAAGTTGATCATGGATTACCAATAAGCCTCAAATTGATTCTTCCTGGGTCGATGCCCGAGTGGTTAATGGGGACGGACTGTAAATTCGTTGGCAACATGTCTACGCTGGTTCAAATCCAGCTCGGCCCAATAATTCGCCAATCTACCATAAGATGGTATAACCCACCCTGTCCTTCAGAAATACCGCATACGAAGCTAAAAAAGAATAAAATCTTCTGCTAGATCCCTTATTTTCTTTCCTGGGATTGTAGTTCAATTGGTCAGAGCACCGCCCTGTCAAGGCGGAAGCTGCGGGTTCGAGCCCCGCCAGTCCCGACGGATCCAATATCCAATAAATACATCTATTCATTTCACCCTTTCATAGAACATAGAAAGGGTGTCGGGGGGCTGGGCTTAATTTCATTCCCAAGCAAAAAGGAGTCTTTGTTTCTTTTTTCTTTCCTATGTTTTCCATTTCGCGTTTATTGTTTGTTTAGATTTGTAACTATGTGACTAATCGAAGTGGAAAGGCAATCTGATAATCCTTCATCAGAGGATTATCCAAGCAAGACGCAAGATAAGTTATAGAAAAAAACAAGGAAACGGATAAGAAATACAAGGAATTTTGGATTAATTGGTTCAGAAATCCAAATTATTTTTTGGTATGGATAAAAGAACTTCCTATGTTATACTATTCAAGTCTCAACTACGAGTTGATTTGATAGATCAGATATTGTTATTCATGATATTGATCCCATTCAAGATCATCGAGAGGTAATTCATTCATTGAATTTACAGACGAAAGATTTATCATCTCTATGGGATTAAATCCCGAGTTATTGTGAAGTAAAAAAACCGATGAGATTATGGAAGTAAATATTCTTGCATTTATTGCTACTGCACTATTCATTCTAGTTCCTACCGCCTTTCTACTTATCATTTATGTAAAAACAGTTAGTCAAAATGATTAATTCATTTTAATTTTCAAATGAATTTGAATAAAACTTTCCTTCTGAGTTCTTATCAAAAATTGACGAAGTCAAATGAAAAGGATTCCAATTTCGCGTCTTAACTTAAATGAAATGAGCGGACTTTAATCGGCAGTATTCTATTAATTTGATAGTATGGTAAGAAAGAAATAGATGAATCCTTCTTTCTACCATACTATCGATCTCTTATTCTATAAAGTTTTAATCTAGAATAAAGATAGATTCTATAGATCAATCTACAAATTATGATCATGTAATATATTCTATTAATTCCATATATTTATTGTATGGAATTGACATAACATATTGTATAGAATTGACATAACACCCAATTCTATTTATTTGCTACATCTATTTGTTCCGATCAATCTAAGATAAGGATTATCTTAGGATTCTAATTCCTTTTCCTAATAAAGAAGAGGAAACCCCACTTATTTTTAACGCCCAAACCTTGATATGAAAAAAGTCGATAAAGCATAAATCGCCTTTATAAGATTAGAAACCAAGCGATAAATGCCCAATATGTGATTCGTCCGAAGCAATATCTTATTATTGCATAGTCTCTCGTTAGATAACTACTATATATCATTTCTCATATAAAGTTCGTATACACTTAACAAAACCACTTGTTCTTTAAACAGTAAAAAGGAAAAACAATCAAAAAGGGGTCCGGTCTTCCTCAGTATCTATCTATAAAGATGGTAAGAGCCCATTCCATTGATTGAAATAGAAAATTTCGGAAGAATCTTAGGTTGGAATAAATTTCTAATCATTTGAATCCCCTTCTTTTCGAAATACAAACAGGGGAATCGCTCAAATATCTCTTTGATTGAAAGAGTATGATTCATATCATAGATTACTCCATTTGACTCCAATTAAATTCGAAATTAAGATATTTTGATTTTAAATAGTTCAAAACGCGTTGCAGAACGATCTACAAAACAAGTGATACGGTTTGATTCCTCAACTCAATTTAGTAGTACTTCTAGAGCCCACTTCTTCCCCACACTACGAGTGAAAGGGAAAATGTAAAGATTACCATTAAAGCAGCCCAAGCGAGACTTACTATATCCATGTGAATTATGTCTCCTATCTCTATAAATACAAAGTAATTATTCCTCACTAATAATAGTGGAATCAATGGTGCAGAGTCAAAAAAGGGGATTTTGTCCGAACACTATTGATAAACCAATCTGATTCTGATTTCGAATCGGGAAAGATTAAACACAAGCAAAATATCCAAAGGGAATAGGAACATGTGAATAATAAGGCCTATTTTTTTGTTGACCCTCATAAGTAAAAACGGAAAGGGAGAAATCACTAAAAAAGATAAATCACTATCTAGTACAGACCTCTATTTCCCCTAATCCATACCCCCTTTCCCGATTATCTCTGAGGGGTAGGGTGCTTGGCTAGGGGTTATCGAAAAAAAATTCTTTCTTTTTTCTATAAAAAAAAGATTATCCATCGAATCTAATATTGATTGGATACCCCAGCGTTCATCTCGCAAGTCTGTCATATATAACGCAACTTCCAACCCTTTACAAAATTCTAAATAGAATCATATTTCTTAGCAGGCTCTACAATCTAATCCAAGATCCAGTCATTAGACAGTCCCTTAGTATAGTAATAGAAGGGAATCATAAAGTCTTAAAAGCTCCCTACTATAGAATAGATTATACTATTTCCTTGAATCCTAGATGCGAACGAGGATTCACAATCTTTTATTTTCGAAAAACCTCAGACCAAATGTTTAGAATCAACCAAACAGTCTTTCCTCTGTTTCTACCGGAGAATAATTCTCCGAGTTATATCAGCAGAACAGAAGAAAAGAAGAGATTTCGGGTTTTTTGTTTGATCAGGCGACACCCGGATTTGAACTGGGGAAAAAGGATTTGCAGTCCCTCGCCTTACCACTCGGCCATGCCGCCAAAATTATACAAAAATATTCTCGGATTACTAAATTTTTATTGTACTTGACATTTTTCATTTTTTTTGTTTTGGATTTGATCCATTCCTTCGATTCATTCTAGAGTATCTGAAAATCCACAATGCTAAAAAAATGCTCTCGGTTTTCTATTGAGAAATCACATGTGGATTTTCAGCCGACAAATCGGAACCATTAACTATTGACTGCTTATGCTTACTTCGAATTTATGAACGCTTCTGGAGATTTTAATCTCCAAATTGTGTTTTCCTAATGACATACATAAGAAAATACAAATTGAGATAAAACTAATCAGTATTTCTTTTTTTTAATCAAAGAATCCTTTTCAATTTCAATTATAACAAAATATATGAGTCTATGTAAACCCCAGAACATAAATTACAGATAACTATTAGTTAGATATGTTGTCGATAGGGAATTATCATAAAATTATTCTACTTCATTTTTGCATTGAATAGAGATTTTCGTTTGATAAAGGACGACCCGGGCTGTCCCGAATAGAAGGTACTAAAATAAAAGAGAAGTCGGATATTATAGCCATTCGCGTACGTGTTTAATAAATGCAACCCTTCTTATACACTTTATACACTTCAAATGGTATTCTACTCAAAAATCAGTAAAGTACAAAAATCTCTCTTCTCTGCGAATCATTTTTTGAACACCGAAATTCATCGGTTAAGTGCTCAAAA